TTTAATGCCAAAGAATTTCCGGCCGTTACCATGTAGTATTCATCTATGCTTGGTGATAAATAAACCACCCGTACCCCCTTTGAGCTTTCAGAAATTTCATAAAATGGTCTTTCTAAAGACCCCCAATGACCAATCCTCGCATGAATTGCTAAAGATCCAATGAGTCCAACATTGATTCCTTCAGATGTGTCAATTGGGCAAATACGCCCATAGTGACTAGGATGGATATCGCGTATCCGAAAACTCGCAGTTCTCCCTGTCAACCCCCCAGGACCCAAATAACTTGATTTTCGCCCATGAACTATTTGTGTCAATGGATTTGTTTGATCCATAACTTGAGATAAGGGGTGTAGGCCGAAAAAGGATTCATAAGTGGTTGTTAATGCAGTTGAAGTTACCAAATTATGAGGAGTCGGTATCCATTTTTGCCTAATCGCTCCACCTATAGTTCCCCGAACCGCATTTTCTAAACGAATCATAGCCAATCCGAATTGATCTTGTAAAAGATCCGCTACAGAACGAATACGTTTATTTTTCAAGTGATTCAGATCATCAAGTGTACCCATTCCAAATTTCATTCCGATCAAGTGATCCGCAGCTGCCAATACATCCCGCGGTAACAAAAATGTAATGTGCTGAGGTATATCAAGATTAAGTCTCCGATTCATATTTCGTCGCCCAATCTTTCCTAATTCACATCTTTGTTGAAAAAATTTCTTTTGTAATTCCTTACATAAGGACTCAGAAAATACCGGATCCCCCCCCACACAAGCAAATTGTTGATAAAACTCCAAAATGGCATTTTCTTTTGACCCAATTTTTTCTTTTTCCTTATCATTCGGAAAAGACAAGAAAATTTCAGGGTAGCATACATTATCTATAATTTCTCTTAGATTCGAACCCATAGCTGATGATGGAACTAGAATAGATATTTTTTGTTTCCTGCTCACACGCGCCCATATCCTTGCTTTTCTATCAATCTCTAATTCTGATCTTCCTCCCCAATCTGATATTATGGTACCGGTATAGACCGGAATTCCCCTATGGTCCAATTCTGAACGGTAATAAATACCGGGACTTTGCAATATTTGATTGATCACTATTCTGTATATTCCATTTACTATAAAGGTTCCCAGGGAATTCATTAGAGGAATGTTTCCAATAAATATGGTTTGTTCTTGCATATCCCTACCCGTTTTCCAAATTAATCCCGCGGGTACATATAATTCAGAACAATATGTGAGCGATTCACGCACAGCATCTCTTTCTTTTATTAAAGGTTCTACCAATTGATATGTTTCCACAAATAATTGAAATTCAATTTCTTGATCTGTATCTTCAATTTTTGGAAACTTATAAAGTTCTTCCGTCAAGCCCTGATCAATGAATCTACAAAATCCTTCAAATTGTATCTGACTAAACCCAGGTATTGTAGACATTCCCTCATTTACATCTTGAAGCATCTTTATTTTAGTTTCCCATTTATCGAAAAAATCCCATGCATTGGCTCATTCTTCCATCGAACCATATGGATTTATCTAGCAATGATGGAATATAGATTCTGTTTACGGAATCGCATGAAATTTTACCCAACTTCATATATGTAATGTATGAAATACGGTATGATATGAGCAGAGAAATCAAAATAATTTTCTACTTAAAATTTAAATTCGAATTTCTAACAAATACAAATGGAAATGACTTGATAAAAAATTCCTGAAAAAAAAAAATTCTGCCGCTTAGGTTTATGTTATGGAGTCTTGTATACAATATAAAAAGATAAAAAGTGATCAAAAATTCACCTATTATTCTGATAATACACTCTGATTGAATACCAAAAAAGTAAAGGGACTCCGAATTTTTAATCTCTTCCCTATAAATGCGATAAAGACAGAAAAGATTCGCAGAGAGGAGAGACATTGTGACCCATTTGTTATGTTAGTAAAATTCGCGGAATACTAATGTAGTGCGCAAGAGGGGTTGTATTTATTAATAACACACAGGTCTGATTATGCGCATATCGCCTATCTAAGTTCTACTTGGGACAACATGACATGAAACGTGCTATATCCTAAATGATTTTTGATATTCAACAGATTCAATGAAAAATTGAAGCATGGTAATTCCCTTTTCCCTTCCTTAATTCCCCTTATTTCGCTTATAGACATATATAAATAAGAGAGCGTGTTAGGTATATCTGTGTAAAAATTGATGTTCTGGGGTTTACATATACACATAATTGTTGTTATAATTGTAATTGAAAAGTTTTTTATTTGAAAATAGTTGAAATTGACACTAATTAGTTGCATATCAATTGAATTTTCTTAATACTCACTTTTCTTATAACATTAAGGAAACAAACGCAATTTGAGATCCAAGAACTGAAGGCACAGTCAATAGTTAATGGTTCCTATTTCCATTTCATTTTTGATTCTGTAACTGAAAAGCCACATTCTCTCTTTCAATAGAAAGCAAAGGGAGGGTTGGCGTTGTGTAGTTGGAAATTTGAGATACTCTACAATTAATTCAAAGGAAGCCACCGGTTCCAATAAAAGGGCGAGGTTTCTTTTAGGTTTATTAGAATAGAAAGGGGGTAAGAAAAACGGGATTCAAGATGCAAATCCAATCAAAAAATGAAATATTTCTATCTATTTTTTTTTTCCGTTTTGGCGGCATGGCCGAGTGGTAAGGCGGGGGACTGCAAATCCCTTTTTCCCCAGTTCAAATCCGGGTGTCGCCTGATCAATAAAAACTAGAAATACTTTTGTTGGTAGTATAAAAATCGACAAATTCTTGCCCATCAAAAGCAAGGGAAAAGGGCTAGAACGGCCGATACGTGCTCAAAATAGGGAGGTTCTATATCTATAAAAAATGTTAATCCTTACGACTAGGGTTCAAGGAAGGGTTTTAGTATAATAAAAGGGCTAGTCTATCAAGACTTTCATTACTAGTGTAGCGTCTACTGACCGAGTCTTGAGTTAGATAGTCAAACGGGGAATCAAACAAATTAAATTAGTAGTGGTGTAAAGGGCATAAGATACTTTGTATACAGACTCACAAAAGTCTCCGAATGTTCAGACATTCACCCAATATTGGATTGGATGGATAATTGGCTTTTCGTAGAATCAAATCAAAGTTTTTTTTTTTTACTTTTAGTTTCGGTAACCCCCAGGGAAAGGTAGAATGTAATGGGTGGTCTCCCGACTGTCTCTGTGCAACAATCGGGAAAAGTAAGTACGGATTAGAGCAAAGAAGGGATAGAAAAATCTGAGATATTTTGATCTATCTTGATTGTCTTTTTTATGTCTTTCGCTTATGAAGATCAATAAAAAACAATAGGGCTTACTATTCCTACGTGTTCCATTACGAACATTCCTTTCAGTTTTATAATTCCAAAGAGTAACTGTGCTCTTGCTTGGGCTTAAGGCTTCCCAAATTCACCGGAAATCATATAAAAACTTGGTATGGGTGGATTTATTGGATTGGTTTATCAATTGTCTTCCTTCGGTCAGAATCCCTTTTTGACTCTGCGCCATTGATTTCATTATTATTAGTGATCAATAATCACTAATAGAAGAATTTCTTCATATTCATAGAGATAGGGGACATAATTCACATGGATATAGTAAGTCTTGCTTGGGCTGCTTTAATGGTAGTCTTTACATTTTCCCTTTCACTCGTAGTATGGGGAAGAAGTGGACTCTAGAGTCACTAAAAATTGAATTGAGTAATCAAACTGTATCAATAGTTTCAGAGATCATTCTGCAAGGCGTTTTTCATTTTAATAAAAAAGACTCCCATTTCCAAATTCTACAGGAATTCAGTACCAGTAAAAGTAGAGTAATATATGAAGAATAACCTTTCAATTAAACAAAAATTTCAATGATTCCCATGTTCGTATTTTCAAAGTAAAAGGGATATACATGAAATTTTTCGAAAAAAAAAGGGATTCCGAAGAGTAAAAGTGGACATTCGATTATCGGATTGATGGAATCACGACAAATCAAATGGATGTAGCAAAGAATTAGACTAAAATTGAGGGGCTCCTTCCATTTATATGTACTTATATGTACATTACACATATGTGATTTATGTGTACCTGGATGAATATACATATTTTAGATGGATCTATAATAAAAAAGCCTATATTTTTTTTACAGTCTAACTTTTTACAATGATACGATAGATAGTATGGTAGAAAGGTTCCGATATTTCTTTCTACCATACTATCAGATCTCCTATACTGTTGATTCTAATCCATTCATCTCAATCAAGACGTGGGATTTGAATCTCCTTTCATTTATTCCATTAATTAATTATAAGAACTGACAAGTCAAGCTTGATTTTAATTTTAATCATTTTGACTGACCGTTTTTACATAAATAATAAGTAAAAAAGCAGTAGGAATTAGAATGAACAATGCAGTAGCAATAAATGCGAGAATATTTACTTCCATAATTTTATCGTTTTTTTTTTTTTACTTCACAATAACTCGGGATCTAATCCCATAGAGATTCTAAGTCTTTCTCCTGTAAATTCCAGGGGATGCAATTCATCCCGATGATATTAAACCGATGATATTAAATCGGATTAATATTATGAATAACAATATCTGAGCTATCAAATCTATTTATCGTCGAGAATTTAATAGTATAACATATGAAGATCTTTTATACATACGGAATGGAATTCCTGATCCAATCAAGAATCCTGTTGAATTTTTCATTCTTTGTTTCTTTTCTATACCCTCCCATTTTCTTTATAGAAAGAAAATCAAATAATGAGGTATCATCTGACCCATCTTACGCTTCGATTGGTCACAAACCAATCCATATAGTAGAAGTGCAATAAAAGAAAAAAAAAAAAAAAGAAGCAAAGCAATTAAGTTTGAAACTCAGTTTTTTATAATCTAATTTCCTTAGAAGACAAAGAGGTTTGATAAAGATCGGTCCCGGTCTAAGAAATATTACTATTTCGACAAAATTACTATTCCATATTTGAAGCTTTCTTCGATAGGACCATTCAAAGAAATAGGAATAAAAAGATATTATTCATTCCTTTACTAAGCTAAGACTTAGAGTGATAGATCTTTGTTTGATCTTTCTTTTTTTAATATCTTTTTGCCTTGGATTGATACTAGGACACACATAGAATCTCCAAAATTCGGTGTGCAATTTAATTTGACTGAAATAGATAGATTTTTCCAATTGGGAATTGGGGTTATACAAACTCGGAGCTAGAAAGGGAGGTACTTTTTAGATTAAAAGTATTCCGACGGGGTAACTAAGGTTAAGTTCATTTTCTATCTACAATATAATAAAAAAATCCCAATTTGTGTATGTGCTCCAGGAAAACAAATGGGTATTCTATTCCATGGATCGGGAGCAAGCGAAAAATCCAGACAAGAACACCATCACCATCTCTTGGAATCCTGCATTATAGTGCTACCAACAATTGTACCAATCTACATATGTCTCTCCCTCATCAATCGGTACTAATTAAATTTAAATTAATTAAAATTGCCATATTGTATTTGTTCAATAAGAAATGTAAAACGATAAAGGAAAGAAAAAAGAAATAAGAATCCCAGACTGGAAATTAGATTATGCTTCGTGTCCCCCCTTCACAGAAAATAGAGAGATGAATTGATGGATTCACCAGATTCTAGGTCGGGACTGACGGGGCTCGAACCCGCAGCTTCCGCCTTGACAGGGCGGTGCTCTGACCAATTGAACTACAATCCCAGAAAAATGAGGTGTACAACATACATATTTTCAAAAATTTCATTCAAAATTAGTTCAATTCTAGCTAGAATCGTCGTATTGTAACAGAGCAACGAGTGATATATTCCTATCCACACGAATATGGACTTTAGCGCGAACGACACAGATTGCTAGTAATTCTATTGTAAAATTGTATCAAATCAATTGAAAATAGCTATTTTTTTTTTTTTTTACAGATCATAATATGAATCTAGATCATAAAAAAGATCAGAATTATAATATGTGGGAACCTTTAAAACTAAATTAAATAGGGGATAGAAAAATGAAATGGATTATTTTCTTTATTCCTCCGTATCGGACGTTTCTGTAGAAAAAATTGTATATCATCTCATGATGGATCGGCAAATTTTTGGGCCGAGCTGGATTTGAACCAGCGTAGACATATTGCCAACGAATTTACAGTCCGTCCCCATTAACCACTCGGGCATCGACCCAGGAAGAATCAATTCTAGACTTATTGATAATCCATGAGCAACTCCCTTTTGTAGTACCCTACCCCCAGGGGAATTTGAATCCCCGCAATCTCCTTGAAAGAGAGACGTCCTGACCACTAGACGATGGGGGCATACCTGCCCGATCGCCACCATACTATGCTCATAGTATGAACAGTTTTTTGTAATTGTCAATATAATCTAATGGTGTGAATAAGCCCAAGGAAGCTTTCCACCTTTCAGGATTCCTAGAATTTTTTTTTTTTTTTTTTTATTTTTCACTCAGGGTTCACAAACCATTCCCTATAATTATATAGAATTAATGAAGTATAGGATCCCTTCAGGGAGTGATTTGTCCGGCAAAAAAAAAAAAAGATTAAACTTCATTTTTCAATTCAACTTTCACTCATCGAGTCAGGCATTGTTAAGATAACATATGCCTATCTCGATCTCAGACTAAGACAGGAAATTAAGAAACGCTAGAAAGTTTCTATATAGTTTGGTTCCGGGTATGAGTTCAATCTATTCATCACATGATTCGATAAAATAGAAAATATCTTGGGTCTATAGTCGAATTTTGTATCAATCAATTGAATCTCGTTCCGATGAGGGTTAATAAAAAATAAAGCAAAGTAATTAGGTTTTATCCCGGACTTCCTAAAAAAAATTATTGTTTCTGAATGAAACACTATGGAAACATATACATATATATCTTTCCGTATATTATATACATAGGTACATGCAGTAAATTCATAGTGGCTAGTGTCTCACTCAGGAATTGATTCAAAAAGGCCCCTTTAACTCAGCGGTAGAGTAACGCCATGGTAAGGCGTAAGTCATCGGTTCAAATCCGATAAGGGGCTTTTTCCACAAAACTCCAGTCTGAGTCTTTATTTTGTAGTTTTGTAGTAGATAATAGGAATATTGTTGATATTTGTAATAAAAAAAGTAAACATCTGCATAACATAATAAGTTATTATTCTAAAAAAATGAGTCAATTATTTAAATATAATAAGTTATAAGGTATACTATAGTAGTATCATTAAAAAGTTGAACATTTGTTCATTATAATGATAAGTCATCCCACTATTTGAGAGGATGACTATGTCACTACAAGCTCTATCACGGTTCATTCTTCAAGATTATTGGTTCGGGGACATAGATATTCTATCTCCCCAATCCCAATTATGAATTAATAAATATTCCCACTTTTTTATTATTCCAAAAAATTCATCGTCAAATCAAGATAAGAAATCAACAAAAAAAAAAAAAGAAAAAGTAAGTGG